TCTTTATCTTTTTTTGGTAATCGGTAGGTTATACGCCCCCTCTTTGAATCATACGGGCTGACTTCGACCCGAACTCTATCTCCGGGTAGTATTCGTATAAAACCTCGTCGAATCTTCCCCGAAATATAACCGATAATCATATCTTTCTCTTCGTTATCTAAACGGATTCGAAACATAGCGTTTCGAAGCGATTCAGTAACTAAACCTTCATAAATCCTTTTTTTGTCTCTTTCATCCTTTTCTGTCATTTTGGCCCACCTCCTTTTTTGTTTTGATTCGCGGGATAAATTCATTTAATATTTTATTAATGAGAATAATGAAATAATCGAGAAATTGAAAGGGCGTCAAGCGCCGGATGATATTAAACGCCCTTTCTTTCCTCTCTTTTTTTTCATAAATAGACGAATTTCCGGATCCCATTCGGTCGGATATCAGAAAGATCACCATAGATAACACAACACCTCCCCCCCAATTCCTTCCAGTCTAGCTTCTCGATCTGTCATTATACCTCGAGAAGTCGAAAGAATTACAATTCCCATTCCACCGAAAATTCTCGGAATTTGTTGATAGTTAGAATAGATCCGTAGACCGGGTCGGCTGATACGCTTGAAAATCTTTCTATATGTTCCTTTCTTATTTCTTCTATGTCGCAGGGTTGAAACCAAGAAAGATTTGTTGTTTTCCCGATGTTTTCTAACGTTTTCAAGAAAACCCTCTCGTAGAAGTATTTTCACAATGCTTTCGGCGATCTTCGTGGATGCTATTCGAGCCGTTCTTTTTTTATCCATGTCGGCATTTCTTAGAAATGTTAATATATCGGCAATGGTGTCCCTACTCATGTCGAACTAGAATTATTGGTGCCTCCTAATTTTGATATAATCAACATGTTCTGTTTTTTTTTTTTTTTTTGTGAATTTTTCATTATTTATTTACGAAATATTAAAAGTATATGCCCGAAACACGATCGAACTAGTATTTAGTATTTAGAATACTTCAGGAGCTAATGAGACTATTTTCGTAAAATTCAATTGTCTCAGTTCATGAGCAATTGCTCCAAAAACTCGAGTTCCTTTTGGATTTCCTTCTTTATTAATGACAACTGCTGCATTGTCATCATATCGTATTATGATACCGTCGTCACGTCGGAGTTCTTTACGAGTACGTACAATTACAGCTCTGATCACTTCTGATCTTTCGAGAGACGTATGGGGCACTGCCTTTTTGATAACAGCAACAATAACGTCACCGATATGAGCATATCGTTGATTACTAGCTCCTATGATTCGAATACACATCAATTCTTGAGCCCCGCTGTTGTCCGCTACATTCAAATGGGTCTGAGGTTGAATCATATCACTTCTCTTCTTTCAATGCCAAGGTCGAAGGAAAAAAGGAAGAAATATTATCTGTCCAAAAATAGAAATAAAGAAATCGAAATCTGCGATTGTCTTTTTCATCACAAATATCCGGTTCCGCATCCCTATCTCGCAATAATGAATTGCGTTCGTATAGGCATTTTGTATGCGGCTATTTCAATAGCTGCTCTGGCTACCGTTTCGGATACTCCACCCATTTCATAAAGTATTCGCCCCGGCTTAACAACGGATACCCAGTATTGGGGTTGTCCTTTCCCCGAACCCATACGCGTTTCCATAGGTTTTACTGTCACGGGTTTATCGGGGAAAAGGCGTACCCATATTTTTCCACCCCGGCGCGCATATCGTGTCATTGCTCGTCTCCCTGCTTCTATTTGTCTAGATGTGATCCAAGCGGGTTCAAGTGCCTGAAGAGCATATTTCCCGAAACAGATATGATTGCCTCGATAAGATATTCCCTTCATTCTTCCTCTGTGTTGTTTACGGAATCTGGTTCTTTTTGGGGTATAGTTGATGGTTGTTTCTCAATCCCATCTCTACTGCAGAACCGGACATGAGAGTTTCTTCTCATCCAGCTCCTCGCGAATAAAACGATTCAACAATATTACAGATACGCGTGTCTTTTTTGAAAAATACATTAAATCGTGGGATTTATTGATATTGAATCTGTTACGCAGGAATCTGTATATCTTGTGTATTTTATGTATACGGATATAGAAAGGTTTCTATATTTCTCTATCCAGATAGAAATAATAATGCCTTTCTTTTTTTTTTTAACGAATCCTTGGCCCTTGCCGAATCGGCTAATAAATTGTAATTCAATAAGGTTTCGCGGGCGAATATTTACTCTTTTCATATTTGCTTCATTTGTAGGGTTAACCCATTGCCTCTCGTAATAAATCAACGGATTCCCGGTTGGTTCCGCCATCCCGCCCAATGAATCATCGAGATTCCGTTTTCAATAGAATCTTGTGGAGTCACAGGTTCCGTCGTTCCCATAGCTTCTCCATTAATGGCTAGGCCTGAACTTTGCAATGGAGCTCCCCAATTCCAATTTGTTCCCAAGTCAATTTCCCCAGTCTCTATTGACTCGAAGCTCTTTATTATTTGTATTTTTTTCTAGGAATTGAAAAATTAGGAAAGAATCCGTATTGATGCTTTATCACACTGCCTTTTACTTTTATGGAGATGATTTATAATAGACCATACATATTGGAATTTTATACCGTTTGGATTCGACTTCTCTCTTTCTCTCATCCTTCCATTTACCCATATCCCTCTATTTTCACCTCACAACCCATAATGAATGAGATTTTTCGTTTATGAAATAAAGATTTCAGTTGCTACAACTATATGATTGACACATCATATAGTAACTGGTTCTTTGGATATCGATAATACAAAACTATGAGCTGGTTATAAGTTCTATAGTTATTAGCCGGGGTCCAGTCCATTTTTTGGATTCCCAACCCACCCTAAAGAAAAACCAACGAGTCACACACTAAGCATAGCAATTCTACCAAAAGTTCAATCGAATTTTTTATTCAGCCCTATAGAATTATAATTGAGAATTTTTCGTAAAAAGAAGAATTTGTCAGTTTTTGTTTTATCACTGGATAGAATGGCAAGGAAAGTCCCATCATTGCTCGCCTACAAATATCCAAATTTTGATTCCTAATACTCCATAGATAGTTCGAACTGTAGAGGAACAATGATCAATTTTAGCTCGAATGGTTTGTAGGGGGACCCTACCTTCTCTGATCCATTCGACGCGTGCAATTTCTTTTCCGCCAATACGCCCTGCTAGTTGCACTTGAATTCCTTTTGTATTTGCTTGTTTCGATAATTCAATAGCTTTTTTCATTGCCCTTCGAAAGGGAACTCTATTCTTTAATTGTAGAGCTATATATTCTGCAAGAAAATTAGGTTGTCTATAAGGTTTTATAACTTTTCTGATAGCAATGTTAAGTTTCCAGTTCACAAAATTTAACCCTTTTTCTTTTTGTACATTGATCTTTAATTTTTTGGTTTCTTGCGTTCGATTCTCTTTAAATAATTTTTTGGGGTCGCCAACATAGATGATGACCGTAATCAGATCAGTTTCTTTTTGAATTTCTATACGTGCAATTCCAACAAAAACCGAGGATGTTTTCCTATTTTTTTGTACATACTTCTTGATACAATTCCGTATTTTTTCATCTTCCTGGAGACCCAGGGAATAACTTTTTGATTGTGCGAACCAAAGGGAGTGATGCCTTTGGGTTTCCCCAAGTCGTAAACCAAGTGGATTTATTTTTTGACCCATATTTTTGTTCTCTCTTCCTCCCTTTCTCTAAATATCTCTCTATTATAAGATCTTTCCATACGTCGTTTGTTCCTAAATAGATATCTTATCTGGTTTCTTTTTAGAGCGATCCCTCACTACAATAGTTATATGACAGGTGGACCTTTTTATCGGATAACTCTGTCCTCGAGCCCGAGGTTTGAGCCTTTTCCTGATAGTACCCCCATTGACTTCGGCTTTACTAATGACTGAATCAGCTTCGTTGAAACTTTTATTATGACTAGCATTTGCTGCTGCAGAATAAACCAATTTCAAAATGGGATAAGATGCTCGATAAGGCATGAGTTCAAGTAGCATAAGTGTTTCTTCGTAAGGACGCCCGCGGATCTGATCAACGACTCTTCGTGCTTTGTGAGCAGACATACATATATTTTGAGCTACAGCCTTTGCTTGTGTAATTAAGGTCTTCTTCGTCTTCATCTTTTGCAAAACCCTCTTCCACTTTCTCCACTTTGACATTAAGGTTCACCTCTCACCAATGAATGATGAGCGCTTACTTCACTTTATTACGGCGAGATTTATTATCCCTTTTCGGGTGTTCGTTGAAAGTCAGAGTAGGCGCGAATTCTCCCAATTTGTGACCGACCATACTACCTGTTATATAAATAGGTAAATGTTCTTTTCCATTATGGATAGCAATTGTATGTCCGATCATTGTGGGTATAATGGTAGATGCCCGGGACCAAGTTAATATTATCTTTTTTTTTTCCTTCATGTTTAGTTTCTCAATTTTTGTCAATAAATGATTAGCTACAAAGGGATTTTTTTGGGATAAGCGCGTCACGGTTGTGGGTTCCTCCCTTTTTCTTTTGTCAAAACGAATTCTATGAAACCTATGGATTTTCCATATTCCTATTCCTATTTACGGCGACGAAGAATCAAACTATCGCTATATTTATTCCTTTTCCTGCTTCTTCTTCCAAGCGCAGGATAGCCCCAAGGGGTTGTGGGTTTTTTTCTACCAATCGGGGCCCTCCCCTCACCACCCCCATGGGGGTGGTCTACGGGGTTCATAACCACTCCTCTGACTACAGGACGCTTGCCTAGCCAACACTTAGATCCGGCTCTACCCAAACTTTTCTGGTTCGCCCCAACATTGCCCACTTGTCCGACTGTTGCTGAGCAGTTTTGGGATATCAAACGGACCTCCCCAGATGGTAATCTTAACGTGGCCGATTTACCCTCTTTTGCAATCAGTTTCGCTACTGCACCTGCTGCTCTAGCTAATTGTCCACCCTTTCCAAGTGTGATTTCTACGTTATGTATGGCCGTGCCTAAGGGCATATCGGTTGAAGTAGATTCTTCTTTTTGATCAATAAAAACCCCTTCCCAAACCGTACAAGCTTCTTCCAAAGCATACGGCTTTCGGATGTCTATGATGATATCTAGACAGATGGATCTTATATGAATCGTATCGTATGATGAAGTACCACACGAGTGGATATATAGGAATCCAAATCTGCCGAATCACTCATGTTATGATCTTATACATCCTAGGTCTCCTCGTTCCGTCATCTGGCTTATGTTCTTCATGTAGCATTCAGACCGAATGACTCTATGAAATTACGTCGATACTTCCACATATTACGGGTAACGTAGGAGACATCTCTATTTTTCCCCGGGGGATCTTTCGAATGACCACTGCTTAGCTTTCAATTCGCCTCTGACCATCGAATGAAATGTGAATAACCCGTCCTCCTCTCTTTGAAACAAGGGAAGAGGTGCTTCCGGTTCTGTCCGTGCTTCAAACAATTTTGTCTTCTCCATATTACCATATCTCTAGAGTCAATAATTTTATATGAGGAACTACTGAACTCAATCACTTGCTGCCGTTACTCTTCAGTTTTCCTAAGAGATCTCTCCCGTAGAGGTACTCAAATTGGATCAGTGATCGATTTCTAGGTTTCGTCGTAAACCTAATTGGTTACTTCCAATTACGTAAATCAATAGTTCAAACCGCACTCAAAGGTAGGGCATTTCCCATTGATATAGGAACTTTTGTACCAGAAACAATGGTATCTCCAATTATAGCCCCTCTGGGATGTAAAATATATCTCTTCTCGCCACCCCCATAGTGTATGAGAGAAATGGATGCATTTCGATTAGGGTCGTATTCTATGGTTACGATTCTACCAGATGTGTCTTTTTCATTCCGTCGAAAATCGATTTTACGGTATAGACGCTTATGACCTCCCCCTCTATGCCCTGCGGTAATGATTCCTCTGGCATTACGACCTTTACCACAATGATGTTGTCCATAGATCAAATTCTTTCGTGGGTTGGATTTCACTCGACTGTCTACGGCTCCACTGCGTGTGCTCGGGGTAGAAGTTTTGTATAAATGCATCGCCGTGTTATTAAGTATTTTGATTTAAGTTCTTTTCTGTATAAGAGTTAGAATAGAATAACCCGGTTGAAGCGTAATGATCATACGTCTGTAATGCATTGTATGTCCCATAATAGGTCCCCTTCCCCTTCTTCCACCCTTTCCCGGGAGTCGATGACTATTCATAGCTATTACCTTGACACCAAAGAAGAGTTCGATCCAATGCTTTATTTCTGTCCTAGTTGATCCTGATTCGACATTAGAAGTATATTGATTGTTCTCCAATAACCGAATACTTTTGCCTGTAAAGACTTCATATTTGATTCCATCCATAAATCCATTTTCTTCCCTATTAGTTCCAGTATCGATAAGAATTCTAGTTCTTACTCTTCATACGTTATAGTATGAATATACCATACCAATTTGGTATATATGTCTTCATATGTTAGAGTATGAATATACCAATTGGTCATGTACGTCTTCGTGTGCGATAGATATATATATCTATACTATACCAATTTGTCATGTATGTCTTGCTATATACCAACTTGTCATGCTTCATATTTGATTCCATCCATCAATCCATTTTCTTCCCTATTACTCGCAGGATCGATATGAATTCTAGTTCTTACTCTTCATACGTTAAAGACTCCACCTTTGTCATATATTCCATATATCATACTAGATAGATATCATATTCATGGAATACGATTCACTTTCAAGATGCCTTGATGGTGAAATGGTAGACACGCGAGACTCAAAATCTCGTGCTAAAGAGCGTGGAGGTTCGAGTCCTCTTCAAGGCATAATATTGAGAATGCTCATTGAATGAGCATTCTCAATAACAGATCTCGGATCTAATCGATATTGATATACCCAGTATCTGTTGATACGAAGTATTCCGGCGATCCCCACGAGCCGAGTCCAGGCTGTTGGAATTGGAATAGGTTCGGCGGCGGATCACGAAATCTTGGCGATCTTCTCTATCTACTGAATGAGGAGTCCGCTTTGAAATCGTCCGCCCTGCACCCACCCCCGAGTATATGCTTCAACAGGAATCACACAAGGGTAAATTGATACAATAGAAACCTCTGGTAAAATGCCCGCCCGTAACCCAACAGATAAAGTACATTACATAGTCCGTTTTGGGGATTGGCGACTTCCCCATTCAGTGACTTTGGCACTGGACGTTCCCAAAATGGGTACTATCGGGTCGGGTGAATTAGATAATAGACGTCTGTTGGCATTCCAGCCTTCCTTCTCCTTTCAGGGCCTATCCGAAAGAGAATCCAGTACCTCTAGGTCGTGAATATCTGAATAGGACGAACCGGCCCCCGTGGATATCTTTGCTTCGGAACAAAATAATTAGAATTAAGCTCGGTCAACTGGAGTGGATCTTCTCAATTGGAATGTGTATTCTCCATATAGGAGATCTTCCAATTGAGAAGATCCATCGACCCGAGACGAAGAGAAAGGCCTATCTATTTTATTTAGTTATTCAGTTAAACCAATGCTTCGTTATTGGAGCAGATAGCAACAACCATTTCATCGGACATGCGTCTTTTTTATTTTCCAATGGATTTCCATGTTTCATTAATGGAAATGGTTTGGTGTAGTGAATAAGAGGCTCTGCTCTGGTCTGGTTGTTCGCCGTTCAAGAATTCTTGTTTAGGCAGTTCATACCACCCATACAGAGTGTTTTGATCTAAGATTTCAATTCTTCTTCCATGTTTCAGCAGTAGCACCGTGGAGCTAAGGTCCAAAATATGGAATAAACAGGTGTTTCCACGACCCTGCCACCCGGTCAATTCTGTTCCACTTAATCCCCCTTTCGTGGCCACATATCTTTCCGGCTAAGGAATGGGGAATCCTTCTCCTGTTATACTTACACAAATCGCATGTTTCATTTCTTCCGGGAAAATCCATTTCTTTCTAAGCAATGCCCTTATCATTTGATCCAATAGCGTTCCGTTAGATAGGAACAGATTTGTTAAATACCGAAGACTCTCGTATCGAGCCTGAGAACGGAAAGATCCCTGAAAAAATGAACTTTTGGCTCTAAAGGGCCTAACATCTCTCTGGCGAGAAATCAACGATTTGAATCGCACCTTATTCTGCTTCACATCCCAGAAGAACCAGTACAGTTGGAGAGAGTCGGACTCCTTATCATCTGGTGGGCGAAGCTTATGCAGCCTTAACCATGAAGCTAACTCTGCTAACTTTGACCCTGAATCTGACTTTGACTTTGACCGTGAATCTGACTTTGACTTTGACCGTGAATCTGACTTTGACTTTGACCCTGAATCTGACTTTGACTTTGACCCTGAATCTGACTCTGACTTTGACCCTGAATCTGACTTTGACTTTGACCCTGAATCTGACTCTGACTTTGACCCTGAATCTGGATCTGAATCTGGCATCTCTTCATCTGCAAAGAGTTCTCGACGGAAGAACCTAAGGGACGACTCTTTGAATATGAAAACGTCTGGCTCTGGAGGGTTCCAAATGAGTCGGCTTATTCGAAAAAAGCCGTTTTCTCTGAGAGATCTAGTTCGTACCCAGTACCGCGCGACGCTCTCCCAAAAGAAAAGGAGCGCAGCCTCATCCCCCTCATCCCCCTCATCCTCATCTTGTTCTTCGGAATAGTCCTCTCGTGCACGGGCCAGCATCAATTGGAAGAACTCAAAATAATCCTCAGGCTCCACTTCACGAGGCCACCTCTCCAAAAATGACTTGGCCCAATAGGGAAATTCCAATTCATCGGGCCTTTCGAACACATCAAATAGATTGAAACCGGGGTGCCATATTCTAGGAGACCCCATTATGCTATGGACTAAAACCTCCTTTACCCTTTTCAGATACAGGAGGATCATTCTTTCTCTTCCCTTTGCCTTTTTTACAAACCCCGAGTCGTCATCTTCTTCAAACGGCGATTCGATTTTTTCTACAAGCCCCAAGTCGCCCCCTTTTTCATCGAGAAATCTCCGATCAACGATACAACAAGTTCCATTTTGGAGCATATCGAACGGATTCCTTGGTTCGGACCGAAGAAGCAATGTCACTCGATCATTATCAAACTGACTGCAATCTTTTTCTGCCCGTGAGGATCCCACCAGAGCGACTTCTAGTTCTAATAGGCCATTAACTAGATCAGCATCATACTGACCGAATTTAAAGCAAGCGGTGGTCCCTCGATCAGGGGGTCTGAGCGTAGACCAAGTATTGTGAGCGACCGGTCCGGCAGAAAAACTCAAAAGATAAAGAAGTATCGTTAATCTCTTCATGCTCATTTCAAGTTCGAAGTACCATTTGTGCAAAAAAGAATCCCCCAGCAGAGGGGGGTATTTGGTTAGAAACATAGATATAGGATCTACGGGGCAATTACTTAAGCAATAACCTAGAAGCACATTATGCGCAACAGCCCTTCCTATCTGATAGGAAACGACCCCATGCTCACTAACCGGGCTTACCTCCCGGTATCGATACACCCAATTTGGTCTATGAAGAGCGAGTCTAATTGTATTAGCGTCTATAATTGATTTCTTCCGTGAAAGACTAATTGATTGGGCCTCATTGGCAAGTGCTACAAAACCTTGTGCACTGGGATCTATGGTTATGGACCCGAATCTGTTAGTATGGCACGTTTTCTTTTCCAAGGGAAATCCCTTAGTATCGGAAAGAACGAAAAAGTTCTTTCGCCGTTGTGAAAGAAGAGGCTTTCGCATCTTAATGCATGTATTGAATCTCTTCGAACCTACTAGGCGGGGATCCATTTTTTTGGGAATATGAGTCGAAGCAATAACAAGAAAATTTCTAATGGAACCTCTTTCACGATCTCCGTAGATATAGTTCTCGAATAGACCGGGGGATAAGTAATTCGACTCCTCCACAGACATATCATGAATGTTTGGAATCCATATTATGCAATGGGACATTGCTTTTGCGAATTCTAAT